ATCGGACCAAGCCTCCGCAATTTCAGAATCACCCTGCAGAATGGCCTGTTCTCCCCGGTTGGGATAGGTGGGTCAATTCCTTCCCTTAGAACCGTACTTGAGAGTTTCCTACCTCATACGGCTCAACAATCGATTCTTTTTGCGGTCTCATTTTCATTTACCCTATGCTAACTGAATTAGATTTATCATAAATCTATCCCATTTTTCTTGGGTTAACCAGAGGAAGTTAATTACATAAGTTTCAAATTCTAATTTTGATCAATAATTAATTAGTTTTAGCTTTTCTCCCACCTTCAGAAAAATGAAGCATAGATATCCCCTATATCGTTATAATTTTCTGAAAGGTAACTATCTCGGTTTCATATATGAAATTTATATAGAATCTTTGAAAAAGACTTTCTTCCATAAGAAAAAAGAACTTACTATCTTTGGGATCTGATGCTACACCGCTGCTCAATACTTTAGTGGATCGACTCTATTACATAAGTTGATTCCTAACTTTATATCCCATATCGTGACATAAGTAAGCAGTTCTTAACTGTATCGACCCCAAAAGCTCGCTAATTGATCTTTACGGTGCTTTCTTTATCAATTCGATCCTTTATCCATAGAGTATAATATGTAGGCCGTACTTATTTTCTTCCTTTTTTTTGTTATCATGAAGTTTCTTTCCTTGCTACAGCTGATAAAAATCGTTGCTTTGGACGATGCATATGTAGAAAGCCTATTTTTTTCTAGTATTGACTAGCCAATTTGATCTTTTTTCCTTCTTTCTATAGTGGAGATAGTCGCACGTAATGACAGATCACGGCCATATTATTAAAAGCTTGTGGTAAGAATGGGTTTCGTTCTAGTGCCCGGAAATAATATTCCAAAGCCTTTGTATGCTCCCCGTTGCTTGTGTGTATAAGGCCTATGTTATAGAGTATATAACTTCGATCATAGGGATCAATTTCTGGTCGCGTAGCTTCATAATAATTCTGTAAAGCTTCCGCATAATTTCCTTCGGATTGAGCCGACATCCGTTACGGTCGTTCATTTTATTCAAAAAATCTCCGCTCCAGAACCGTACGTGAGATTTTCATCTCATACGGCTCCTCCCTTCTGTGCATAGTACTAAGGGGAATAATCCATGGAATCCAAAATTCCCTATTCTTATTATGAACTGACAGGAGCTGGTATTTTTACAAGAAATCTCTAGCCAGCCTTCCCGCAAGAGGTTTTTTTTCTTAACACCAATCGTATTAGTGCTAGATAGAAATGGTAACTCCAACGATTTCTTTGTCCTCAACGCCTACTATTTCCAGGAATTAGTCACTTCAACGATCTTTGATGGTTATACGGGTATCCAAAGTACGAACGAGATGGATGTTTGTTGTCCCAACCATTCTTGTTAGGCCCGATACCGATAAGGAAAAGGGCAATTTATAACAAAATAACAAAGTTTTCGTGTTGTTGATTCCTAGTGTAGTGCTTCTTCCCCTATGCCGCCTATTGGTACTATTGGAGTAGGATTGCCCCGCAATACAGAACCTATAGGTGTAACCTTTTGTTCAATACTAAAATCGATATTGAAAGTAAATTAAAGTATCTGAGGCTGGATCAATCGAGGATACACGACAGAAGGAATTGTTCTATCTCCAAACTTTACCTTCACTAAGCGTAGCTTTATTTCAAAAATTGGGTTCTTTCTATTCCGAACCACGTCTTTTCTCGTAAGAATGAAATGAGGGCTAAAAAAAAAAAACAAGAAAAAAGAATCAAATCACACCATCTCTATAATAGGTAAATGCCTTTTTTTCTCCTGAAGTTGTCGGAATTATTCGTAATAAAATATTGGCTATAATCGAAGAGGTCTTATCAATAAAATTTCCATTTATCCGAGATCTAGGCATAATTAGCAATCCATTCTATAATTCTTCTCATTACCCCCTCGGCTCGGGGAAAATGATCCCACAAACAAAGGAACTGTACATTACAGAATAACATAAAAAAAGAAAAATTCTAACTAAAAAGATATGTACCTTCCGCTCAAATTGTATTCTTTTCGGACAAAGAGAGATAGGAGACTTTTTAATCAGATTGAATTTCATATAAATTTCGTAGTATACAAATGAGCAGAACTATTACTATTTCATCTAAGTTGAATAACCAAGGACTTTATTTTACTATGGATTCTTATAACTCGAGAAATTTGGATTTGGTTATGATCCAAGGAGGAAAAGGGATGGAATAATCATTATACCATTGAAATGAAATAGAAAAATCCATAGTACGATTCATGAATTTGTAATAGATCTATGGGATAGATGATAAGGGGATAAATGATAAGAGAAGTTGTTGTTGATAAATATGAAATTTGAAAGGAATTTTTGATTCCTATGGAACCCCGGTTGTGCCCGTACTGCAATAAAATAAAATAATATGAGTAACTCGCCATTCACTCGGTTTCTGGTCAATAATAAGATTATGTAGGAAAGATGGCCGAGTGGTTCAAGGC